AAAGCCCTATATTGATTGTATTTCTTTTCTGGATCAAAAAATCCTCCCCTCTGAAACAAAAGATGTAGTTGGAATAAAGAAAAGGGCATTTCGCTTCTTTGCTAAGCAAGGAGAACTTTACAGGAAGGGCTATAATGGCCATCCTCTCCATCCGGATGTGCAGCAGGTTCTCGAGGAAGCCCACGCCCCAGGACATATTGGCGGCGCAAAGATATATGATCACCTGATGACCCTGGGGTACTATTGGCCAACTATGGAGATAGATTCAGCAACATTTGTTAAGAGGTGCAAGGTTTGTCAACTACATGGCAACCTCATACATGCTCCAGCCGTGGAACTCCCTACCCATTTCAAACTTGTGCCCTCGATTTCATCGGGAAAATAACCACTCCCTCGAGGGGAAAATGTTTCATTTTAGTAGCAACAGAGTTGTTCACCAAATGGGCAGAAGCAGTTTCACTACGCCGAGACAACTCTCCTTCAAGTTGAGCCAATGCACTTGTAGCTTTCTCGAGCGCTGCTGAAGTCTGGGCGTACTCCTCGAGATGATGGGTATCAAATCTTGCCTTGGCCACTGCACCCAGCCTGGCATGAACCCATCTCAGATCAAACCCAAAGCACCCCTCCATATCTCGAACGTCCTTCTGAATGTCTTCAAAGACATCAGCTGGTACCTCCCCCATTACATAAGCAAAAAGTTTGAAGATTCTTGGGAAAAGCATGTCTACCGCGTATCCTCGAAGTTCTCTTCTCTGGGGTTGGCAAAAGTTTAAGGGTAAGCTGTCCAGATGGATTCCATAAGGATGGACGTGGTGCGTTGAACACTAAGGCCTCTCCACTCGACGTAATCAGGATTTAGACTCAAACAAACCCAACTAAGCCCTGAGGACACCTTCTGCTCGGAGGGCACAATCCAGCATTTCTTACAAAGTCTTACAACGGATGTGAGCTTAACAACCCTCGTGCCATGCCCAAGCCCTTACCTTCGCCCTATACCGAAAGATATTAGTTCATTGATCAACTACCACTTGATCCCCTAGGTAAAGGAATTTCTCTAAGGTGCCAAAGAGTCCCCTCCTAATAAGTAGGGCTTTGCTGGTCTTGCAAGCATTCGTCTACGTTTGCTCGCAAAACTGCTAAGGTTAAGATAGCCAATCCCGTTTTGTTTCGGCAGAAACGAAGAAATTTCGAACAGTGTATTATAGTCGACGGGCCTCTAGCGACGATCGGACCCAGATAATCAATGTATTCATCGTGCCCCCCCTGGTTCGGTGAAAGAATTTAGATTTCCCGATGAGGTAGCCTGCTGGGACTTTGCTATAAAAGGGATTAGCGGCTTAATGCATGGATTTGAGCTGTGAAAGGCCTTGTAAGTGCCTTGCTCATGCCTTCCCGCCTTACTATGTCAAAGAGCAAAAAATGCACTCAATGAAGGCCACGATCGATAGTAGGGGTTTCTCTCTCAATTAACAAGCCCAGGGATCACAGACGAGATCTAACCTAGTGGTTTCGCTTTAATTCATTAACTATACGAAGATCTTATTTCTTACCTACTAGATCGATTGAAAGAAGCCTTCGGGTTACAGTCAACTCATAAAATACTCTCCTAAGGAGATATTCTTTCTATCCATAAACAGAAAGGGGGAGAGATTCCTGCTTGCCTACTTCGCGGATCGAAGGGAGAAGACCTATTCAAAAAAAAAACAGACAAGAGAAGAGATCAAGATGACTACCAAATTCATACCAGAATCCTTGATTGTACTAGCTTAAAATCAAGACCACAATGAGAGACATTCGATCCCAGAATTAGCTCTATCCCACCTCCAATGAGATGTTTTAAGCATATGGGTTAGTGGCAGTTGAATGAAACTAGAAAGAGTGGCAGTTAGATCCTTGAAGGGAAAGGACTTGGCTTCATCTCCCACACCGGTTAGCAACCGAGATAAGAGTGAAACTAAAGCGGGAAGGAGATGAGGATCCGGATTCTATATTCCATTTTTTTCTTTTTAGTTTGAGTGAACACCCGGTAGCCAATCGATCAGGACTAGGAGCTGCACCAAGACGGATTAGTTCGCCTTCGGGTTCTTAAGAAGAAAAAGAAGATCCCGGAGTTCTCTTTCTAGGTTGAGGAGATTGCTTTTACTTTCTTGTTAAACCTACCCGAAAGAGAGTGAGTGGTGGATTCAGAGAAAAGCTATTCTTCTTAGCAGTTTCACAAGTGAATGGAATGATTCTTCCCCCGAGGGTGACTTCACTACCTGGATCCTCATCTCTTGAACTCGTTCTGGCAGCTAGTTTAATGGCACCGGCATCTCATCTAGTCTAGATCGATTCCCTAAGAGCTTCTTCTCTAGCAGGCGATTTGGCCCATTTTATCTTTCCTGGTAATAAGGAAAGGCCTTTCCCTATCACGACCGCCTTCCTTTATTCGGAATTCATTCGTCTCAAAAGAAAGAGCTAGCGAACCACACCAATTCCATTCCAATTATCTCTGACAGAGCAGGATAGCTGCCATCAACCCTTTAGAGCGAGGGCCCTCCGAGACCAATGCAGAAGGAATAAGAGCCTTTATGCCTTGAGCCTTGAGCGAAATCATTGACCTTGCGCCTGGTTTGATTAGGACATTGCCGCATTTCATCTCAAAGAGGATCTAACTCTTTCTTTCCGGCTTAGCCGAACTACTTGGCTCGGATCAATTCACTCTTTCTTTATCGCAAGCAAATAGCCAAAGAGCTGATGAAAGAGCACCGTCTTCTCTTATTCCTGAAAACATCTTCAGAGCAGTTATTACAAAAAGACTAGCATCTCTAACAGGAAAAGCAAGCAAAGACCTCCCCTTTGGTTTGGTGGCCTCCTTCCTTGATAAGAGTGAAAGCAGAATCAGAATCAGACTCTTGGACGTGGGATCTTGCCTAAATAAATTTCCATTGAGCGGGGTAAGTCTAAAAAAGCATTTCACCGGCACTCAGCCCTTCCCCCCTTACTCCAAGAGCCGAAACAGCCTCTATTCCTTCAACAGCAGTTAGGCCTTTTTCTAATCCTACAGCCCTTCTCCCAAGAGTTTCAGAAAAGGCTACCGACTTGGCCTACTTTGACTACGCTATTCTTCTCATTTCGAAAGAAGAAGAAGTAGCCCCGCCGACGACAACAGATTCAATAGCTGGGGATCTTGCTAAGAATGAAACTCCTAACCTTAAATCATAGAACCGGGGATGATTTCCAAGAATCCGAAGTTGGAACGGGGAAAAAAAATCCCCAGTGGGTAGGGAAGCTGCCCATCCGTTATAGTTGCTTCAGAAAGATAAATTGGAAGGTTGGGCGATCTCCTATCCTGTCCGGTCGTTGTGGCAAGCGAATCTATTGAGAGATATATTGAGCCGGTAAGCGGGATTGACTTGCCGAATAGTGATATGATGTCACGAAAAACGGCTGCTCATTTCGTATCTTGAAGAAAGTCAAGCAGGAATAGATGGCCTGCCCCTAGCTCTAACTAATATCTCTACTTTGATAGCACAGGAGTGCTTTCATTCCCTGCCACCCGCTTCTATAACTGGCTATTCCTTATCGGCATTTCAAGACAAAATCTTTCATGATCCATCCCGGAATTGGATATAGAATAGTTGGGATATTCAACAGGGAGGGAACAGAAGGGGATGACATCAGAAGTAGGATCGTCGAACGGTCTTCTGGCTCCGTGGCTCCTGACCTTGGAAGATGGGATTCCGAGACCTGGACCCTTTTTCATAACTTCCGCTCGTTGCATACCTTGCTCCACTACTGTACAGCATTTCCCGCTGCAGTTTGAGCAGCAAATGGTGTCCCTCTTCTTGTACCCCCTCTTCCACAAGTACCGGCGGAGGCCCAATAAACCACCCGACCCCTTACATCTGTAACAGTCACAATGGTATTGTTGAAGCTTGCTTGAACATGAATAAGTCCTTTTGGTATTCTACGTGCACTCTTGCGTGAACCAAGACGTCCATTCTTACGTGAACCAGTTTCTTTTTTTTCTTTCATTCCGGGGAAAACCTCCTTGAAGTCTCAACTAATGGGGGAGGAGTGAGATTATACAACCCGCCCTTTCTCTTTTTTTCACAAATAGTCAATTTAGGATCTAATTCGCAGAAGGATTACCATATATAACACAAAATTGATCCGCCGATTCCTTCGAATCTAGCCTCCCGGTCTGTCATTATACCTCGAGAAGTCTAAATAATTACAATCCCCATCCCGCCTAAAATTTGAAGAATTCGTTGATAGTTAGAATAGATTCGTAGACCAGGTCGACTGATCCGTTTTCAATTTTGAAAAGTTCTGTTAGGTTCTTAGTAGCAATCGGCGACCTTTTTTTCTTTTACTTCACAGAGCTTTTCGTCTCCTTGATAGCTGGAAGTTCTCCAAAAGTATGAAAAGCTGGAGGACTTTGTACCATCCATTCCGGTGTGGTTGGATTCTGTTCAACAGCCCAAGGACTTGGAGCGCATCTTTTGTTGTTTCCACTGCTTGAAGTGATTGTTACGACCACGAAGAAACGACAAATCCCAACTACAGATATATAAGAGCCAGAACTGCTAAGGGCATTCCATCCAGCGTAAGCATCTGGATAATCTGGAATGCGACGTGGCATACCCGAAAGCCCTAAGAAATGCATGGGAAAGAAGGTCGGATTAACCCCGAAAAAAGTGATCCAAAAATGGATTTGACCTAAAGTTTCAGGATATGTTCGACCAAAGATTTTACCTACCCAATAGTGAAATCCTGCAAATAAAGCAAAAACGGCTCCCATAGAAAGTACATAATGGAAATGTGCAACCACATAATAAGTATCATGTAGAGCAATGTCTAGCCCAGAATTTGCCGGAACGATTCCAGTGAGTCCCCCTATGGTGAACAAAAATATGGACCCTACAGCAAATAACATGGGTGTTTTGTATTGTATCGAACCCCCCCACATGGTAGCGATCCAACTAAAGATTTTGATTCCAGTGGGGACAGCTATGATCATGGTAGCTGCGGTGAAGTAGGCACGGGTATCAACGTCTAAGCCCACAGTAAACATATGATGAGCCCAAACAAGAGATCCAGGAACACCTATACTGATCATGGCATAAACCATGCCTAGATACCCGAAGACCGGTTTTCCCGAAAAAGTAGAAACGATATGACTTATGATACCGGATCCAGGCAGAATGGGAATATACACCTCTGGATGACCGAAGAACCGAAAGAGATGCTGGTATAATATGGGGTCTCCCCCTCCAGCGGGATCAGAAAAGGTTGTATTAAAGTTTCGATCGGTTAATAACATGGTAATTGCCCCTGCCAGTACCGGAAGTGATAATAAAAGTGGGAATGCTGTCACTAGAACGGACCACACAAATAGGGGTGATCTATGCATAGTCATTCCAGGTCCACGCATGTTGGAGATAGTTGTTATAAAATTGATAGAACCTAAAATGGATGAAATACCAGATAGATGAGGACTAGAAATTGCTGAATCAACTGCTCCTCCAGAATGGCTGGTAATACCACTTAAGGGCGGATAGACCGTCCACCCGGTGCCACTACCCACTTCTACTAAGGCTGGGCTTAATAGGAGCAAGAGACTTGGTGGCAACAACCAGAATGAAATATTATTTAATCGTGGAAATGCCATGTCAGGCGCACCTATCAGAATCGGAACAGACCAATTACCAGATCCACCTATCATCGCCGGCATAACCATAAAAAATATCATTAAAAAAGCGTGAGCCGTTATTAAAACATTATAAAGTTGATGATTCCCACCAAGAATTTGATCGCCGGGTCGTGCTAATTCCATACGAATCAGTACTGAGAAGCATGTGCCCATCACTCCAGCAATGGCACCAAAGATGAAATATAGAGTCCCTATATCCTTGTGGTTAGTGGAGAACAGCCATCGGACCGGATTTGTCGTAAAATTGAGATTCTTTCGTTTTCTTCCTTATCAGAGAGGGCCCCTTGTTGAGCGGGGCTTCTTTTTGAAAAAGGGGGAGTGAGGGCTTTCCGGACCTTCCCCAACCGGAGGGCGGAAGATCACGAAAGGGAGACAGAGTCCTAACTAAATCATAAAACAAGCTACCATTCCATCTATCATATCAGTCGAGTCGATCCGATTCGTTCTTATCTATAGATAACGCAAGAGAGAACTTATGACCTCGCGGATGGAGAGGGATTCGAACCCCCGGTATTCCTATCAATACTTCGGTTTTCAAGACCGACTCTTTCAACCGCTCAGACATCCATCCCCTTCGCGCTTCGCCCGCCCTATCTATCCGCGCGCTGGCAGGTAGGGCCTTATCTATGTGATTCGCTACGCTTGCTTGCGCCTATCGGCGGATTCTATTGCCTGCCGGTTAGCGAAACTTTTCCGGTAGTACGAATCGCTACGCTTCGCTTCTTTCTATATGATAATATGCACCTTGGTTGCTGCGCTCCCTGCGGGTAATAGCAAGAGAGTGAAGAAGGAATGATCCTCCGAGTGATTGAGTCCGACTCAAGCGAGTGAGTGAAAGGCGTGGCAAGAGAGCGAGTTCTACTCGCGAACGATCAGCAAGTGAAGGACCGATCCTTTTGTTTTGCGCCACCAATACTGTTGCGAGACTGGTACTTGGCGGCTCACGAGCAATATATAGACTAAGGTTGCCCATCACTCCCTCGCTAAGGCCCTTTCTATTCTCTTTCTAGTATGGTTCCTTCATAAGAACACGGAACGCCCAGCTTCGCAGAGCAGCTCTCTCCCCAGACCAGAGCATAGTGTGGAATCTGGGTCGTTTCATCGAGCACCATTTCTTTTAGATAGAAAGGTATTCTGACTTTATTGGATCAAATAAGAACCTAAGCCTTCTACTAGTTTGGACAGACTAAGCTCTATTTCATAGATTGGACTCTTTTACTGTGATTCGCCCCTACTAGTAAGAAGCTGTTCGTTCCCTGGATCCACGTGTTCCTAGTCGGGCCTAAATGGATGAATGAAGAAGCGCGCCCGGGTAGACTTCAAGAGCTCTTTCTCTGCGTATCCTCCTACTTCTTATTCTGGGGGTCATAGAAAGATACGAACCGCCTACTCTTTCAAGCCCTACCATTAGATTGAATAAAATGAAAGCTGCTTGCCCTCAGTAATAAAAAACAGCAATCCCTCCCCTTCTGTTACCTACTTTTACTCATATCTTCGCGGTATACCTCAATACAAGACAAGCACAGGAAAGGATATTCAATCAAAACCGGGCTATCACCCTATCTAAGCAGGTTTCCCCTCTCCTCTACGGAAGTCATCTTTTAATCTATTTAAGTTCCTGTGTCTATCGCTATCGTCCTATTTTCTCTCAATTGCCTATCCTTTATAGATGAGGGGGAGTACCTTAGCAGTAGCTTCCAACAACTTAAGATTGACCTCCTCAAGTGCCAGATATGAATGTTTTATTAATTTCATACGGGACTACTTACTTACCTAAAGTGAACTTTTGGCTTACCTAAAAAGTGGACTGAAGGAACTGACCTAAGCATAGCTCTCTCAAATCAAAATGCCTTTCATTTCTCTTTTAAGACCTTTGTCCTACTTCTAGTCTCAGTCCTCCAGCCTATCGAAAGTCATCTTTTTATTAACATTAACCAACAACACATGCACTTTGTTGGCACTAAAAAAAAGGTTATTCAATCCACTAGTGCAACTGAAGGAATTACCTCTTCTGAACCGGAATAAGAAAGAGCTCATAACCACTACTTGTGAACAGCTCTCCTCAACTGAAGGCGCACCTACTGTTACTAGAAGTCTAGTCTCTCTCAGGTCCAGTTTCGATCTCGAACTACAACATAGGCGGGAAAAGAGATATTCAGAAAAGCCGATTTCCTGTCCTGTCTTAAGAACCTGACTCAAAAGAGAAAAGAAGACCGGACTAAAAGAGATCTCACTTTCGACGATTGAACTCCACTTTCATATCAGGCTTGCACTGGAATTCACTTTCAGGAATCCTTGCTCCTGGCTCATATTCACATAGGCCACTCATAAGAATAAGACGTTCAACTCCCTCAAACACGTGTAATTGAGAGAGTCAGAATATCAGTGCCTTGGGTAAATGTCTACCTTCGGGAGAATCTTACCGAACGACTTTCAAACCTGTCCTCTTCGCTTCCCAAGAGATTGGATTTAGGTAAAAGGGCCTTGTCGGCCACCGCTTTTATTTTCATTCATTTTTCCTATTAAAAAAAAAAGAAAAGACCCCCGCTCGAACTAACTTTCAACGCTCGAACTCCAGAACGAAACTCAAGTCATTGCTCATTCCCGCTCATGCTTGCTATAACAATTCCCTTGCCTACTAGACTTGTCTAAGAAAAGATGCACGAGCCACTCTTTCTCTTATATACGGTATTTTAAGATAGTGATTTGAATGCCTATCCCCTGCCTATGCTAAGCCTTTACTACCTACCCTTACCTGTCCGCCTTGAACTACTGCGCCTGCGCATACCTTTTCTTGCTCCATCCAGAAGGTAGCTTGAACTGGCATTGTACAGATAGATAGCCAGTAGAAAGAACTATTCCCAAGCTGGAGAGGTGGGAGAGGAGATAAATTGAAGTGGATCTCCTATCTATATTCGACAGCTTGAAGAGGGCGGATTTAGAAAGCAAAATTTTCATTGAAAGCGATTGTGCCTACCACAGTCAAGTTCGGTATTTACTAGCAAGGAAAAGGGTAGGATCTACCAAGACGGGTGGCATGTGAACCGCTTTGGAGTGAATCGGTTAAGAACCGCAGATGGCACATCGAATCCCCGCAGCCACTTTGCTGAGTTGATAGATAGATAGATGAACTAGCCCGAGGACCAAAGGAGAGTACTTCTTTTGCCATTGGAAGCTGCTGTCAGTAGGCATTCTTTGCGCCAGAAAGAGAGATTGTATTGTAGCTTAACTTCTTAAACAAAGCCGGCTCCAGTTCTATTCAGAATAGGGCAAGAAAGCGACTTGCCGCCTCAGTCACGAAGGAATACCGAAGAGCCTAAAGAGGGTGTTAGAATGCAGCTAGATAGAGAACTATAAGATAAGAGGGATTCCATGGGTGAGAAGGCTGACATGAAGGCTCTCATTCCAAACCGGTAAAGCGCAAGGGGCAAGCAGTTGACTCTTTCACTCGGACTCACTAGCAACTCCAGGAGCGACCCCTCATCATCTTACGATGAAAAGCAGGTTTATTCCGTGGTAAACCACAACGAGTAAGCGAGATAGGGTGAGGTAAAGCCTCAGACCGGTCAAAGGAGCCTCCGTAAAACCTCATCAGACAGGTAGCGGAAGCTGATAGAAAGGGGCGATGAGCTCAGTAGAGGAGAAGCCGTCCTGATGAAATAGAAAGCCCTAGCTATGAGTGACTCAAATCTAGCCGTGATGCGCGAGGGCCAATATTCAAATGAAAGCAAGGGGCTGATTGCCCTCATGGGGAAGGGATGAATACGAGCAGTCGGAAGAGCAGCTCTCTCAGAAGCAACCAATCCAAGAATTGATGGATTTGGTAGAGTGCCAGTCACAACACTAGAACCAAGTTAGGTGAGCTTGAAGGCATCGGTTGAAGCCCTTAGTTGCAAGGTCTTTGACTGTGCCCAAGAAAGGGATGGATAATAGATCTTAGATAGTTCCCACTTCCACTTAACAAAGGAAAGATATCACACACTACACAAGACAATCATGTGCAAGCTGCTTGAGTTGAATCAGCCTCAATTCCTCTCTCACTCACGATGAAAGCTAAGAGCTTGCTCGAAGACAGCCTTTACTTTATAGTTGTAATCTATCCTATCCTATCCTTTAGGCGGGGATAGGTTCATAGGAGGACTTGGTTACATAGGAAGGAAAGGCTTAAACTAGAAGGGATAAGAAAGGGAATTTGTGCAACACTCTTAGTAGAAGGCCGAGTTGAAACTCCCTCTATCCGCGTACAGGACAAGCAAGTTATTGAGGGCTCTTTATGCCAAATACTTTGACACTACAGGGGAGAAAACCAGAAATCTCCTAAGCAATAAAGATCTTCCTATTGATACTAGCATTAGTGCGACTGGCTCCCGGGGAAAAGGAATTACACTAGATCTTGGCAATGGCACTCCAACAAGCTCGGCAGGGAGAGAAAGAAGAGAAGGAGAAGAGGAAGTACGACGAAAAGGGTATGAAATAGGTTGCTTGTAGCGATTTCGATTGCTTATTCGGTTGGGATTACCAGCCGACTTGCCTGACCAAAGAATAAGATAAAAAGAAGAGTTCCCGCCTACGGCTACATGCCCATTCAGAGCTATACCTGGAGTCGAGCTAACTGCATAAGAAAAGGGGAACTTTCCTAAAAAGCCTAATAGCAATTAACCGCATTGGAAACGACGAATCACACTCTGAAAGGAGGCACCCTCCCTTATTACGTTACGGTCGAACCTCGCCTTTCTTCCTTCCTCTCCCGTTGGTCGAGCGTCTTCAAACCTTCGCTCCAATACTTTCGAACAACTCTCGTACCCTTCGCTCATAAGCTAACTAAGAGCATGCCTTCGATCCGGCGTGAACTCTTTGCATTGCCTTTAGAGTAGATGTAGTAGATTGAGATCTCTCGACAACCGTAAGAGGTTAAGGTTCCAACCTGGGATTGTAGTTCAATCGGTCAGAGCACCGCCCTGTCAAGGCGGAAGTTGCGGGTTCGAGCCCCGTCAGTCCCGACGCCGGATTCAAAAAAGACATCAATTCCTCTCTCCATTTTCTGTGGACAAAGAGTAGGATCTAATTTCCCAGCAGGAGGATCCTTCTTTCGTTTCGCATTTCTCATCGGACAAATAAAGTAAAGGAATCCAAATGACAATAACTAGTAACGGGGATAGACATATGTAGATTGGTACAATCGGGGGTATCACCATATTCAGGATTCAAAGAGATACCGTACTGGTCGAGCTTTTTTCGATTGTTCCTCCTGGTCCATCGAATAGAAAATTTTGTGGTATATCGTATAATAAGATCAAGGCTGCACGTGAATCTGACTCTAAAATTTTTAGGAGCCTCTTGCTTTTGGTGAATTACCGGTGCTTAATGCAATAACCGGTGAGCAGACTTGCGACGTGCTTACGCCATCGCGGACGTCCGGGTATGGATTACTGGAGTGAAGGGATTGGCGCGAACCAGAGTGTGCTTCGAGACCATCTTTCTCTCAGGAAAAACAACGAACAGGGGACGACCTCGTTCCCGAGTCTCATCAATCTCAATGTCTATGGGTCCACAGCCCGATTGAAAAAAGTTTAACATCCTGAACGAACTTCTTTCCTTAAACCCTCGTAAGGTATCTCTATCACTCGTTACGCCGAATCAATCAACAAGCAACCATAATTTTCTATCTTCAACGCTTCAGGCAGGTGGCCTAGCTAACACAGCAAGGACTTACACCATATACTCAGTGCCCCTAATAGATGTGGAATTAGACTTTCTCTCTTCTATTTTTTTTAGACGGATATCGAACTCCTTCTTGGATTCAAAAAATGTGGGAATAAAGAGTATTAACAGAAAATATTTCATCTTTCCTTGATGCGGCAATAAATAGTCCTGACTTTCCTGAAAGCTTACTAAGGTGCGACGCCTGATTGTGAGTCTCATAGCCATACGAGAGCTTGGAATTACACCCTAGAAGGAGTTAGTCAAAGCCTTCCTTTCGCCCTCGCTTTCCTTCATCTCATGCATCTGGGGAAGGAAGCGAAGCTGTTTAAGTAAGAGTTAGCGCCTATGGAAAAGAGATTTTAATCGCTTTGTGGCGGGATAAGCTGTGATCTTATTCCTAACTTGGGATATTAAGTAAAATAACATCACTCATTGGCAAAGCATGAATTAGCCTTCGAGTTGTGGCTTCTTGTTCATCTTTCACTATCTGACCTTTCATTTCAGGTTCTCTTCTCTTAGTCTTCCATGGCCCATTCCTCTAGAAATGACTTTTTAATAACCTAATAAGAGATCTATTACGCGCATCATCGCATAATCTATTTTCTTGGAAGGAATTAGCTAACTAGCCTAGCTGACAAGGCATGGCATGAATGGCGGGATGCTAACTCGATTCGCCCTTGCCTCTACGGGATTACTACCTTATATAAAAAAATAGAAAGCACCAAAGGTAAGCAGTTCCCAGTCGAAAGATAAAATTATTCTTAGCAGTTAAACAAGTGAATGGAATTTTTTTCCCCCTATTGGTTGACTGGGCTTCCCCAGTGTCATCATCGACCCGCTCCTGCACCATCTCATCCTTAGTGAATAAAAAAGGGTGCTTGTGCTTCTTAAGTAGCATTTACTTACCTTCTTCATCGAAGGCTTCCATTGATAGGGAACTGTTCTATCTAATGTGGCATTATCACGTGCGGCAAGTGTTTCTGCCTCATCCCCACCCCGATGGCTATAGTCGAGCAGAAATGACTTATCTATTTAGTAGCTGAACCAAAGAGAAAGTAAGCCCCGTCGCTCTCACTACAGCCTTTCACTTTAACCGGGCATAGGCCCTCTTTCCTAATTCATCTACTGGTCTTATCTTACAAGCACCAGAATGAGAGAAGGACTTCCTGGCTTGACTTTCTCACATAAAAACTTCATTAGTATAGATCTGTAGCCCGTTCTGGGTCTTTAACCGAAACTGGGACTAGGCATGGAAAAGCTCGATCAACGTCCTTCTCTCCCGAGGTTCGAAATGTGGAGGTACCTTTACCGTCACCTGCTAGCTCTGTCCGCCACGGGTTAGCGACATAAAGTGCGAATAAAGGTTCATCGGGACATTTTCTTCAACAACTGAAGCCCTTATTATCCCAGCCTCCAAAGGAAGTAAAGACTACAAGTCCCTATGGAAGTTCCTTGCCCACTTCTTGGCATCTGCCTTTATTATGTTTCATGTCCGCAAATCGTATTCATGTCCGACCCCCCTTCTCTGTTGGCGAATCGACTTCAGCTCCTGTACTTCTTTCTTTAGGGCCGTCTAAAAAGTCTTAAGTTCTTGAAATTCGGCTCCTTTTGAAGCGGAGAAAGGGTGAAAGCTAATAAGAACTTTTTTTCATAACTTACTTGGAAAATGAAACTCATGCCTTTCCTTAATCAGTTACTTGCCTCCTTCTGCTACTATTGATTCAATTCCAAAGATGGAGGAAGTGAAAACAGACTGAAAAGGATAGGAAGGAGACTCGACCTTAGGGAGATAAAATCCCTTTTTCTCAATCTCTTCTAGTTAGTAGTACCTACCGGATGAATTACTTCCCTTAAAGGCCTACCTTCCTTGGCACATAGATTAGCATTATTCCCCTTACCTTAGATACGGAAAGCATGTCAGACTGTAGAGTGGGCTTCCTACAATCGGGGGCGAGTCACCTTCATGCGGGGCTACCTAGCTACCATGGAAGACAAACCTTCCCCCATTGTCCATTCGAAGGGCGCTGACTTTCATTATCAGGGTATTTTCGAGGGGTGAAAGGTGCATGTGGGGTTTTCGTACGCGGCTTAAAGCAAGCATTTCAGGCATTTCTTAATGAATAGCTAGATGGTCTCCGCCGTCTAGGATCTATAGATAGAGACCACGAGGGGAGAAGAACATCATCAAGTTCCTTTTTTCCGGGATTTTGGCTACCTATAGGCGAAAGAATTCTACTTTTATCGGCTGACTATTCATAGGCGAACGAATTAGGCTTTTGAGAAGGACTAAGCAGCAATCTCAGTGAAACGTGAGAGGCTCATTGCGTACGAGCTTCAATAGTGAGAGCTAAGCTAGGAACGGGGAAGGATGAGCAGAGAGGGAAGGACTTTCTAACTGAACTTGACTTACCCATAGAAGGAACGACTTAAAGGGTTCAGGTTTCTGGTTGAATACCTATCCCTGCCTTCTAGCATTCATGCCTCATCTTTCAGATTGATCTAGCATTCCATACCGGATTTCTGATATCTCTATCTTTTTGATCCGGATTTCGTATCTATCTTTCTCATATTTGACTGATTTTGTATGCTCATGCCTAATCCTCTTGATTAGACTATCTATGCCTATCTTTCAATCCGGATTTGATATCCCTCTCTAACCTCTTCAAGGCATGGGAAACCTAAAAAAGCAAAGGAGAGGCTAGCGGCGAAAGCAGATTGATAGGGGGTCACCCGGCTCTTTCTAACTAAAGGTCGGCGTATCCTATCACCTAATCTTTCTAAGGAGCGAGAGCATGGGAAACCTCTCAGATTGAACTAGGCCTTCTGAAGCATACCTTGCATCGTCTAACTGCCCCCGCTAAATCATGATTGAATGTCTCATTTTCCTCTTTCTTCTTTCTCGTCTTTGACACCATTCGTCTGATCATGGCTAAGACTCACTAACATTCTCTTTGCCAGCAGGCTCCCACTTGCTGGTTCCGGGCTTGCTGGCCTATAATCCAGATTGATCTATTCAGATTGAGGAAACACCGAGTTCAGGTCTTCTTTCTATGCCCCAACTGGAGAAACTCTGAGATTTCTCACTATTCGTATGAAAATGGGGAAACAGTCTTTCTCAGACTCAAATCCTTCTTTTTTTATGCCACGGACTCCCCGAACGGACTTATAGCAGCAATACCAGCCAGAACCTCTGATGAGACCTATCCATCGTACTATCACTCTCCGCTATTAGAGAGGCTTTTCACCCACATGCGGGTCATCCTTCTCTAATACCTGCTATAGGCAAGCTAAAATAAGGGTCCACCCTCATGCTTTAAGCCTATAATAGAAAGGGTATAAAGAGGTATCCTTAACGTGGGTTTTACCTAGGTAAAATAGCATTCTATTGGGATCAAAATCCCCTTACATGTATTGGATGAAAGGTCCTAACTCCTAGCAAAGTCATTCTTCACTGTTTTTCCCCTTACCTTTGCCTGTCTTGAAAGCTTCTGGCCGGGGAGATGCGGAACATTCTTTGCCTCATCTTTCATGCCTACCTACCATGCTAATCAAGATGGAAGATCTCATTTCGAATTTGAGTTTGGAAACTTCCCTAGTTG